AACTATTTGTGTCAATGGATTAGTTCGATCCAAAACTTGAGATAATGGGTGTAATCCAAAAAAAGATTCATAAGTGGTTGTTAATGGAGTTGAAGTTACCAAATTTTGAGGGGTTGGTATCAATTTATGCCTAATTGCTCCACATATAGTCCCCCTAACCACATTTTCTAAACGAATCAGGGCTAATCCGAATTGATCTTGTAAGAGATTCGCTACAGAACGAATACGTTTATTTTTTAAATGATTCATATCGTCAAGCGTACCCATTCCAAATTTCATTTCAATCAAACGATCTGTAGCTGCCAATATATCTCTCGGTAACAAAAATGTATTGGTATGAGGTATATCAAGATTCAGTCTCCGGTTCATATTTAATCGACCAATCCTTCCTAATTCACATCTTTGTTGAAAGAATTTCTTTTGTAATTCCTTACATAAGGATTCAGAAAATACTGGATCGCCCCCTACACAAGTAAATTGTTGATAAAACTCCAAAATGGCATTTTCCTTTGATCCAATTTTTTTTTTTTCCTTATCATTCAGGAAAGCTAAGAAAATCTCAGGGTAACACACATTCTCTAAAATTTGTCGTAGATTCAAACCCATAGCTGATGATAGAACTAGAATAGATATTTTCTGTTTCCTACTCATGCGGGCCCATATCCTTGCTTTTCTATCAATCTCTAATTCTATTCTCCCCCCCCAATCTGATATTATAGTCCCAATATAGACCGAAATTCCGTTATGATCCAATTCTGAGCGGTAAAAAATACCGGGGCTTTGCAATATTTGATTGATTACAATTCGGTATATTCCATTTATTAGAAAAGTTCCTAGGGAATTCATTAAAGGAATGTTTCCAATAAAAATTTTTTGTTCTTGTATATCCCTACTGTTTTTCCAAATTAATCCCGCGGATACATATAATTCAGAAGAATATGTAAGTGATTCATATACAGCATCTCCTTCTTTTATCAATGGTTCGACTAATTGATATGTTTCCACAAATAATTGAAATTCAATTTCTTGATCTGTATCTTTAATTTTTGGAAACTTAGAAAACTCTTCTGTTAAGCCCTGATCAATGAACCTACAAAATCCTTCAAATTGGATTTGATTAAATCCAGGTATTGTAGACATTCCCTCGTTTACATCCTCGAGCATTTTAAATTTCCCGTTTATTAACTATTTTTAAAATCTCATTATTGGATCGTGCCTCATTCAATTCAATTATATAGATCGATCTAGCAATGATAGAATTTTTATTCTGTTTACAGAATCGCATAAAATTTTATCTAACTCCATAGATGGATATGGAATGTATGAAATACATATGAACGGTGGAATAAAGATAATTTTATACTCAAATTAGAATTTGCAAGAAATACAACTGGAAAGGGGTTGAGAAATTACACTTAACTTCGACTTAGGAAATTTTGTATAGAATAGCAAAACAAAACGTGATTTAATTTCTACCATTATTATGATATTACATATTCCAATATGATTGGAATATCCCAAAAATAAATGGATAAAATAAATGGATATGGATTCAGGATTTCATCTTTCGATGGGATAAAGAACCAATAATCAGAAACACTAGAAAGTTTATTTTTTTTAAGACTTAGTTGGCTTTTTCGTGTATTTCTTTGTTTAATTAAAAAAAAAAATTGCATATACATAGAAAAGATGTATTTTTATCTATTTGTATATATTTTCGATTTATATATTATATATATATATAAATATATATAATTATATATAATTATTTTATATATAATATTAAATTCGATTCTAATTATATAGAATATATAAACAAAACTGTTGAAGTGCATAAGAAGGCTTATTAAGCATATCCAGATAGAACTAGATAGAGCTATGTATATATTCCTGTCTCCCCCTTTACTGCAGTTCCATTTTTGACAGCACATTTTGATAGAGGAATTCTAGACAGATAAGATATCAGATTAGCTATCTGTGTAAAATTTTATGTTCTAGGGTTTACATATACCCATAATTGGTGTTATAATTCGAATTGAGAATAATTTTGTATTGAAAAGAATCAATACTGATTGGTTAGGTATCCATTTTTTTTCTGATATCATTAAGATTAGGGAAATACAATTTTCGATTCAAATCCACGAATCGTTCGTAAATTCACAGTCAATAGTTAATGGTTCAAATTTGTCCTTAATTTTGTCTTTTGTCAAAGAAAAGTCACTTTTTTATTTCATATAGAAAGCAGAAAGAATTTAAATAGTGTATGTTTTGAAATACTATACAAAATTAATTGAAAAAAGAAATCCAATCAAAAAAAAAAAGAAGGATTTCTTTTTCGGAATTTTGGAAAGGGATTAAAAAAAATGGGATTCACGGTGCAAGTACAAAAAAAAAGAGTCCCCCTTTCCAAAATAAAGGAGGACGATATTTTTGTCTATTTTGTGTCGTCTTGGCGGCATGGCCGAGTGGTAAGGCGGGGGACTGCAAATCCTTTTTCCCCAGTTCAAATCCGGGTGTCGCCTCATCAACAAAAGACGCAAAGTACCTTATTCCCTTTTGCTGATATAATTTGTTGAATTTTCCCCCAACAGAAGCACGCGGAGGAAAAGTCACCTTGATACTTCCAAAGGTCTTACTGCTTATTTTGTTTGTACTAAAAGTTTTTCAGTCATCATATAAAAACTTCTTAAAATTAATTGGCTTTTTTGGAGTGTTTCATCAATATATTGAAGATATTTTTTTTGACTCTGCGCCAGCGATTCTACTATTATTAGTATTAGTGAACAATAATAGAAAACTTCCTTAAATAGAAAAATTCATTAATAAAAAATTCCTTCATATTCATAAAGATAGAGGACATAATTCACATGGATATAGTAAGTCTCGCTTGGGCTGCTTTAATGGTAGTCTTTACATTTTCCCTTTCACTCGTAGTATGGGGAAGAAGTGGACTCTAGGGGTACTACTAATTGAGTTGAGAAATCAAACTGTATCAATTGTTTTATACATTATTCTGCAAAGATTTTAAACTTTAACTCTTGTTTAAATTCAATTTAATTGAATTTAAAATATCTTCATTTCAAAATTCTATATCTATATTGGATTTGAGTGAAGTAATCTATTCTATGAATAATATATGAATAATACCCTTTTCTTTTAATTTAATCAAACAAATATTTCAATGATTGTGGTGTTCATATTTCAAAAGTAAAACGAATACAAATGATAGGAAATTCATTCCAACCAAATTTTTCCTAAATTATCTATTTCGATAAAGTGGTTCTTACCAGAGTTATATATCAACAATGAGGTGAGGGGGAAGGGATCGCCCTCCCTTTTTTTGTTTGTCTCTTTCCTGTTCAAAGAGAAAAAAATTACTTCTTTTATTAACTATTTATTAACTATTAAATAGTTATTGGTTCTTAAATATTCAAAGTGATTAAAATTAAGTGACTTTTCCATGGTAAATAAGATATTTTCTTGCTTAGTTTATTATTTGTTTTATTCTTTTATAAAATTGATTTATGCTATACCTTATTTTATTAACTTGACTTATTTCATATCATGATTCAAGGATTAAAAACGGGCAGGGTTTACTAATCCTTTTTGTTTTGTTGAAACCTTAAAAGTTTTTATAGAACTCCTTTCCTTGAATGATCTGTCAACTGCTCGATCAATTCTTTCTTCGAAATGTTAAAAAAAGATTTCTTGATTTTCTTTTATTAATATTAAAAATTAATATTACTATATGTCCAGATTTTTGACTTTTTTTTTTTATTGATTTTATTCTTTCAGTGGATGTTGGGATTCATATTGAAAATAATCAGAACTATAGGAATTAGAATAATAAAAGTAAGACCTGCCTTTCGACTATTTCAGATTAATTAGAATCAACACAAATAGATGAAGAAATAGAATTGGGACATTATGTACATTCCATATAGAGAATTGATATCTAGATATATCAATATGAGATTCTAGATTAATCTATATCTATACTAAACCTATATCTTCATACAGTATAACTTTATATATTAGAATACCAAAAATAGGTAGTATGATAGAAAAAAAAAAGATTTCTTTCTATCATACTATGGGATCTCATAGAATACTGCTAATTCTAGTCTATTTATTTCATCTAAAACGAAAACTAGTAATCCTTTTCATTTTATTCCGTCAATCATTGATAAGAACTAAGAAGTCAGGTTTCATTCAAATTAATCACCTTGACTAACAGTTTTTACGTATATTATAAGTAAAAAAGCAGTAGGAACTAGAATAAACAATGCAGTAGCAATAAATGCAAGAATATTTACTTCCATAATCTCATCGTTTCTTTCATTTTTCTTTACTTCGCAAAAACTCGGGATTAAATCCCATAGAGATACTAAATCTTTCGCCTCTACTCTAAATTCAATGGGATGAATTCCATCTCGATGATATTGAATTGGATCAATATCATGAATAACAATATCTGAGCTATCAAATCGCTTCATTGTCGAGAATTCAATAGTATAACATAGAAAGATTGTTTATCCATACCGAATTTAAAAACAGATTCTTGATTCAATTGAAAATTTATTTACTTTACTTTTTTTAATTTTTCATATTCTTTTCTCGAAAAAATAAAAAATTCTTGACTTCTTTGTACAATCATGGGAGACGTATCATGTAACCACCTTTCCTTTCCACTTAGATTGGTTACAACCAAACCCAAACAAAAGTGCTCAATTTGAAATTTGAATGAGATTAGACAAAATCGGAGCCAAGAAAAAAGATACTTAAAAAAAAAGGATTCTATCAAAGAAATTAAATTCATTTTGTATCGTACAAATCCGATTTTTTTGTGTGATTTATTGGTGTTGTGTATGGGGCTACCGAAAAAGATATGGTACTCGATTCGATTTCATTATACGGGTCAGGAGTAATCGAAAAATCCAAACTAAGTAGAGTATCTTTTTAAATCTTGAATATGACGCTACCAATAATTGTACTAATTCACATATGTTTCGATTAATCAGTACTAGTTGAAAAAAGAAAAAAAAATTAAATAGTTAAATCTTAATTATGTAACTATTAAGTAATTATTAATTATGTTTATGTAACTATTTAATATGTAAATATTAAAATATTAATTATTTAATAATTATTAATTTAATTTTAATAATTTTATTTAATAATATAAATTCCATAATATTAATAAATAAAATATTCCAAATATTCAAATTAAATTGAATAGTAAATAAAATTTCAAATTAACTAGAATTTGTATCGAAAATATTTAAATAGAATTAAATAAGAATTAAATCTAGAAATATTAAATAAATAATTCATAAGAATTAAGTAATAAGAATAAATAAATAAAAAAAAAAGAAGTATCCCCTTGGGAATGAAAATGAAATTGTGCTATTTGCTCCCCTTTCGCAGAAGGGGGAGATATGAGTTGATGTATTTGTTTTATTCCATTTTTTTTTAATATTATTAGATCCGTCGGGACTGACGGGGCTCGAACCCGCAGCTTCCGCCTTGACAGGGCGGTGCTCTGACCAATTGAACTACAATCCCCGGGAAATGCAATAAAATGTACAGCATACATATTATTATGATTTCATTCAAACTCTTTTTTATATTTATATTTCGATTTTCGATTGAAATCAACGCCTTGGAACAGAAAGGGGAGTGTGATATTCACATGGATATACACTTTAATGATACAAAGGGACAGGGATTGCTAGTAATCTTTTCATTATTTCAAATCAAAATCGAATAAAAAAAATCTTTCAATGTAAAAAAAAAAAAAAAGACTCTTTTTTCTTTACATTACTCTTTATTCTTAGACTTTATACTTACAAATCCGGATCTGAGTCTAGATGATTAGCAAGATCAGAATTTTGAGAAAAAAAAGAAATAAAACAAATAAAATAAAAAACAAGTAGAGATATATCCGAACTTTTTCCTTTTTTCCGTATCAGGCATTTCGCGAGAACAAGGGGCTTATTTCATGGCAGATCAGTGAATTATTGGGCCGAGCTGGATTTGAACCAGCGTAGACATATTGCCAACGAATTTACAGTCCGTCCCCATTAACCGCTCGGGCATCGACCCAGGAAGAATCAATTCCAGATTTTTTTATTAAAAAAAAAAAAAAAGAATCCACGATCCCCTTCCGTTCGTAATACCCTACCCCCAGGGGAAGTCGAATCCCCGTTGCCTCCTTGAAAGAGAGATGTCCTGAACCACTAGACGATGGGGGCACATTTGCCCGACCGCCAGCATACTATGTTCATAGTATGAACAGTTTTTTGAAATTGTCAATATAATGGATAATGGCGATTAGAATAATTTCATTTTAATTTAATAATTAGAATAGAATAATTCTAATCGAGAATACTAATTTCAAATTCTAATTAAATAATTTATTTAATAAAAATTTATTTAATATTTAATTAATATTCTATTAGAATATAGTTTCTAATATAGTTACTTATTTTTTCTAGATTTAGAGATTGAATTTATAATCTAGTTTCATAGATCTATCTTATCCACATAGTAGATCATTCAAGAATTCAATCAAATGAGCCCCTTTAACTCAGTGGTAGAGTAACGCCATGGTAAGGCGTAAGTCATCGGTTCAAATCCGATAAGGGGCTTTGGCGTTTTTTCATAAAACCAGCGGTAGTATTCCTATTTGAAGAGGGAATAGAAGTTGCTATTTATAATAACAAAAGTAAGAAACTCTAGAATTCTAATTAATTCTAAAATTTTCAAAAATTAATATAATTAATATTATAATGCTTTATTTTAGCTTCTTTTCGACTTTCGTTTAGAATCTATCTATAGAATATTCTATAGAATATTTGAATATATTATTAGTAATCTATTAGTAGTATTAGAATATTGTAATATCCAATATTAATATCTAATAATAATAAATTATTTTATTCTAATCTAATATATTTCTATTTTCTATAATTTTTCGATTTATATAATTTTATTAATTTTATATAATATCTTTCTTCTATATTCTAGTTTAGTTTATAGAATATATTTCTAGCTATTTAGAATATATTTTCTTCTATTTTTTATACTATTTTTTATAATAGTCTATTTTTTAGAATATATTCTAAATAGAATATATACTATTCTAGTTATAGTATAGTATTTCGAATATATATTATTAGAATTCTAGAGTATTCTTTAGAATATATAATATTAGTCTATTTTTTTTTTTATCTAGTTATTTATAGAGTTAGAAAGTTTAGTTAGAAGGTTGAACATTTGTTTATTATATTAGAATAGAAATATAATGAATAATTCAATAAATGAGAAATTATCTCTTAAATCGCCAAATTTCCTTCTTTTCCATAAATCAATCGTCAAAATTGGATTCGAAATCAATAAAAGTAAGTGGACCTAACCTATTGCATCATGACTATATCTACTATTCTGATATTGAAATTCGATATAGATGAAATTGAAAGAGTAGCTACGCTTTTTCTT